ATTACGCTTCAACCGGGTGATTCTATTCCACCTCCTTTTGAATTTGAATTCTATTTCACCTCTTATAATTATAGAGAAAAGAAGAGAAAGCAATATAGAGAAAAGAAGAGAAAGCAAAATACTGAATAACATGGCAACACGTTTCTACAAACCGTCTACCCCGAGCACACGCAACAACGGAGCCATAGACAGGAAATCCAATCCACAAAAGAATTTGACTTATGGACAGCATCATTGTGGTAAAGGTCGTAATGCCAGAGGAATCATTACCGCAAGGCATAGAGGGGGAGGTCATAAGCGTCTATACCGTCAAATCGATTTTCGACGGAATAAAAAAGACATATCTGGTAAAATCGTAACCATAGAATACGACCCAAATCGAAATGCATACATTTGTCTCATACACTATGGGGATGGTGAGAAGAGATATATTTTACATCCCAGAGGGGCTAGAATTGGAGATACCATTGTTTCTGGTACAGAAGTTCCTATCTCAATGGGAAATGCCCTACCTTTGAGTGCGGTTTGAACTATGGATTTACGTAATTGGAAGTAACCAATTAGGTTTACGACGAAACCTAGAAATCGATCACTGATCCAATTGGAGTACTTCTACGGGATAGACCTCAACAGAAAACTGTTGAGTAACGGCAGCAAGTGATTGAGTTCAGTAGTTCTTCATAGAAAATTATTGACTCTAGAGATATGGTAATATGGAGAAGACAAAAGGGTTTGAAGCACGGACAGAACCGGAAGCGCTCCTTGTTTCAAAGAGAGGAAGACGGGTTATTCACATTTCATTTGATGGTCAGAGGCGAATTGAAAGCTAAGCAGTGTATAAAGATCCCGGGGGAAAAATAGAGATGTCTCCTACGTTACCCATAATATGTGGAAGTATCGACGTAATTTCATAGAGTCATTCGGTCTGAATGCTACATGAAGAACATAAGCCAGATGACGGAACGGGGAGACCTAGGATGTAGAAGATCATAACATGAGCGATTCGGCAGATTTGGATTCCTATATATCCACTCCTATGGTATTTCATCATACGATTCATAGAAGATCCATCTGTCTAGATATCATCATATACATCTAGAAAGCCGTATGCTTTGGAAGAAGCTTGTACAGTTTGGGAAGGGGTTTTGATTGCTAAAAAAGAAGAATCCACTTCAACCGATATGCCCTTAGGCGCGGCCATACATAACATAGAAATCACACTTGGAAAGGGTGGACAATTAGCTAGAGCAGCAGGTGCTGTAGCGAGACTGATTGCAAAAGAGGGTAAATCAGCCACATTAAGATTACCTTCTGGAGAGGTCCGTTTGATATCCAAAAACTGCTTAGCAACAGTCGGACAAGTGGGTCATGTTGAGGCGAAGCAAAAAAGTTTGGGTAAAGCCGGATCGAAGTCTTGGCTAGGTAAGCGTCCTGTAGTCAGAGGAGTAGCTATGAACGCTGTAGACCATCCCCATGGGGGCGGTCAAGGGAAAGCCCCAGTTGGTAGAGACCGACCTACCACCCCTTGGGGTCATCCTACGCTTGGAAAAAGAACTAGGAAAAGGAAAAAATATAGTGATAGTTTGATTCTTCGTCGCCGTAAATCGTAAATAAAGAAGAATATGGAAAATCGAATTTGGGGAAAAATTGGGATCTTTTGACAAAAAGACAAAAAAAGGAGTTTCATCACATGCATTTACAAAAAAAAAACCTTTGACAAAAAGACAAAAAAAAGGAGTTTCATCACATGCATTTACGAAAAAAAAAACCTTTGACAAAAAGACAAAAAAAGAAGTTTCATCACGTGCATTTACGAAAAAAAAACCCTTTTGTGGCTCATCATTTACGGAACAAAATAGAAAAACTCAATAAAAAGGGGGAAAAAGAAACCATATTAACTTGGTCTAGAGCATCTAGCATTATACCCATAATGGTTGGCCATACAATTGCTATTCATAATGGAAAAGAACATTTACCTATTTATATAGAAGATCGTATGGTCGGTTATAAATTGGGAGAATTCGTGCCTACTCGAACTTTTGGTGAACATCCGAAAAACGAGAATAAATCTCGTCGTTAATTTTGTGAGATTTCATGAGAATTTGCATATAGATTTGTTGGAAAGAGGTACGAGGGAGGGCTCAAGCCCTTTTTCAGATTTCTTTTCAGATTTCCATCGCTATTCTATAGATGGAAAGAAAATCTGGATCTATCGAGTCTATGGATTCTGTCCTTCCTATCTATTCTGGATATGGAATTTTCTACTCGAGAGAAAGGCCGGACTTTTTCTTCTATTTATTCCGCCTTTCCTTTCTATTATTTAGATTTCGAATCCGCTTTCGATGCTATCTATATCTATATAGGTCAAATCCTCTGGGATTTACCAGTCTCTCTTTGGAAAAAAGATTGTAATGGAATTTGGAATTGTAACATTCTTCTTTCTCTACAGACAACATTCTTGTATCTCTATAGAATCGAATTCCAAGAAAATAGAATCGAATTCCAAGAAATCCTAAAGAGGAGTCTAATAATAGGATTAATATCCTCTCAATCATTCTTATTGCTTTCCTATGGAAATGTATCCAATGGATATGGAAATATAGGAAATAAAAGAGCTTTCCTATTCATATCCAAGCTTTTTTCAACGGTCTGTCTCGGATATGGAAATTGTTATTCTCCTATTTAGGGAAGTACCTCAATTCCCTTTTTTGTATTTCATTTGGATTGGCGGTTTTGCTTTTGGTCTTTTCTAGCTATACCGGTTTCAAGAGAGAAAGAGAAAAGAGAGAAAAAGAAAACCAAACAAATACAAATGGGAATGAATAGTTCATTAGCTAGCTATTCGATTCTTCATTTAGGAATTCTATACAGAATATATGAGAACAGAATCTATATATATATGAGATTCATAATATATATCTATATAAGTATGAATCATACATATTCTATGAAGAATACATATTAGTGATAATATGTATATATGAAGTAACAAGAATAAGAAAGTAACAAGAAGAATAGAAGAATTGCTCATCATCCATTGGTAGGGGGTAACGAACTTTATGAGAAAGAAGAACTCGAATAGATCGGGCACGGAAATCAAAGTTGTAGCTAAACATATACATATGTCTGTTTTCAAAGCCCGAAGAGTCATTGATCAAATTCGCGGGCGTTCCTATGAAGAAACACTTATGATACTGAAATTCATGCCTTATAGAGCCTCTTATCCCATTTTACAATTGGTTTCTTCCGCAGCAGCAAATGCTCGTCATAATATGGGTTCAAAGGAAGCTGATTCATTTATTAGTAAAGCCGAAGTCAGTAGTGGGGGCACTATTGGGAAAAAGGTAAGACCCCGGGCTAAAGGGCGTAGTTATCCAATAAAAAGACCTACCTGTCATATCACAATTGTACTGAGGGATCAATCGATTATAGAAATCCAAGAAATCCAAAATGTAGATTCCTAAAATGGAGATTCCTATGGAAAAATCACATATGGATGGAAAAATAGTAGAATCCAAAATATGGGACAAAAAATCAATCCACTTGGTTTCAGACTTGGTACAACTCAAAGTCATCATTCCATTTGGTTCGCGCGACCAAACCATTTTTCCGCGGGTCTCCAAGAAGATGAAAGAATACGAGACTGTATCAAGAATTATGTGCAAAAAAAGATGGGAGTATCCTCGGGTTTCGAACGAATTACCCATATCATAATTCAAAAAACAATAGATTCCATCAAGGTCATAATCTCTATGGGATCCTCCAATTTATTCACAGAGAATGAAGAGAATGAAGAGAATGAAGAGAATGAAGAGAATGAAGAGAATGAAGAGAATGAAGAGAATGAAACACAAGAAATGGAAGAATTCCAAACACAAGAAATAGAAGAATTACGAAGAAATGTACAAAAAAAGTTAAATCCTATGAACCAGAGACTGGAATTCGACATTCTGATCCAAAAAGTGAAACAACCTTATGGGCAACCTAAGATTCTTGCAGAATATATAGCTTCACAATTACAAAATAGAGTTTCCTTTCGAAAAGCAATGAAAAAAGCTATAGAATTCACTAACACTAAAAAAACGGATACAAAAGGAATTCAAATACAAATTGCAGGACGTATCGGCGGAAAAGAAAAGGCCCATGTCGTATGGATTAGAAAAGGTAGAGTTCCCCTACAGACGATTCGTGCTAAAATAGATTATTGTTCCTATACGGTTCGAACTACCAATGGGGTCTTGGGTATCCAAATTTGGATATTTGTAGACAAGGAAGAATACTAGAATGGATCCTCTTTTTTCTTGTTCTTCCATCTAAGGTAAGGAAGAAGAAATACTCATTGGATTTCTATAGGGTTCAATAAAAGTTCTATTTACCATTGCATTTGGGAGAATTGCTATGCTTAGTGTGTGACTCGTTGGTTTCTTCTTTCGAGTTAGGATTCAAAAAACGGATCCCTACACTATAGAACTATAGACTCATAACTATAGAAACGAAAAACCAACTTATTGCTTCGTATTGTCAAGATCCCACAAAAGAGTGACTATATGATGTACCGATCATGTAGTTGTAGCAACTGAAATTTTCTTCCATCCAAAAATGGGATACAAATGGGATTATGATCAATCCAATTCTCGGGTTAGAAAACAAAAAAAGGAAAGGGATGTAGATAAACGGAAAGGTGATAGAAAGAGAGAAGGAAAATAGCAGTGATATAATACGATTCCCATATGTATGGTCTATGAATCATCTCATAAAAAGCAATGTGATAAAGCATCAATACCGACAATCCAACAAAGTCCAGAGCCCGAGTGAATAGAAACTGAGGGGATTGACTCAGAAACCAATTTCGTTGGGAGCTCCATTGCAGAGTTCAGACCTAACCATTCCTAGAGAAGCTATAGGAACGACGGAACCCATGACTGCATAAGATTCTATGGAAAGAAAACGAATCTGAATAATTCATTGGGAAGGATGGCGGAATGAACCAGGAACCAATTGATTCTAAGTGGTCATAGTATGGGTTGACCTCTACGAATGAAGCAGAAAAGAGTCAATATTCGCCCGCGAAACTCTGATTTCTTTCCTAGATGACAAAATTTTGCGTGATTCCATAAAGGTAACCCAAATGAAAATGGTAAACAAAATGAAAATCAAGAAGAATGGATGCCAAATGGAGAAATCGAACTATAGTTGCGGATAGTCTCCCAAGCAAGGAAGTGAAAATACAAAATACGAATTGCATTCTTTTATTTGATTCGCGAGGAGCTGGATGAGAAGAAACTCTCATGTCCAGTTCTGCAGTAGAGATGGAATTGGGAAAGGGAAACAACCATCAACTATAACCCGAAAAAAACCAGATTTCGTAAACAACATAGAGGAAGAATGAAAGGAAGATCTTCTCGAGGCAATCGTATTTGTTTCGGAAGATACGCTCTTCAAGCACTTGAACCCGCTTGGATCACAGCTAAACAAATAGAAGCTGGGCGAAGAGCAATGACACGATATGCACGTCGTGGCGCAAAAATATGGATACGCCTATTTCCCGACAAACCCGTTACGCGAAAAAAAGCAGGATCGCGTATGGGTGGCGGGAAGGGGGAACTCGAATATTGGGTAGCCGTTGTCAAGCCCGATCGAATACTTTATGAAATGATTGGAGTATCCGAAACCGTAGCTAGAGCAGCTATGTCAATAGCTGCGTACAAAATGCCGATACGAACCAAATTTGTTATTGCGCAACGCGATCCATAGGTGATAGAATAGATAGAAACCATACCATCCAGAAGTATGGTGGTATTTTCCTATTGAGATACATCGTTCTTTCTAGATACATCATATTTCTTTTTTTACTTGAATCTTTGGATGGAAAGAGCAGATCAAAAAAATCATGATTCAACCTCAGACCTTTTTGAATGTAGCGGATAACAGCGGGGCCAAAAAATTGATGTGTATTCGAATCTTAAGGACTGGTCATCGCCAATATGCTCTTATCGGTGACGTTATTGTTGCTGTAATCAAGAAAGCGGTGCCTCATATGTCTATAGAAAGATCCGAAATCATTCGAGCCGTAATTGTACGTACACGTAAAGAATTGAAACGTGACAACGGCATGAGAATACGCTATGATGACAATGCGGCAGTTGTCATCAATAAAGAAGGAAATCCAAAGGGGACTCGCGTTTTTGGTGCGATTCCTGAAGAATTGAGAAAGCTCCGTTTCACAAAAATCATCTCATTAGCCCTTGAGGTATTCTAAATGAGATCCATTCTTATATAGTAGGGGATCGAAACTAGATCCATTCGTAAATAATGGCACAGGTATATACTTTTTAGATTAGAATTCCTAAAAAACATGTGGATTATATCCAAATTAGAGGACAACAATCATTCCAATTCATCATGGGTAGAGACACGATTGCCGATATCATCACTTCCATCAGAAATGCTGATATGGAGAAAAAAGAAACTGTTCGAATCATATCTACCAATATAACTGAAAACGTTGTGAAAATATTTCTACAGGAAGGTTTTATTGAACACGTTCGAAAACATCGGGAAAATGATAAAGATTTCTTGGTTTCAACTCTGCGGAAGCATAAAAGGATGAGAAAACGTATCATTTTACGAAGAATAAGCCGGCCGAGTTTACGAATCTATTCTACCTATCAAAAAATTCCAAAGATTTTAGGTGGAATGGGAATTGCAATTCTTTCCACTTCTCAAGGTATCATGACAGATCGAGAAGCCCGGCTAAAACGAATTGGGGGAGAAATTTTGTGTCATGTATACCTATTTTGATCCCGCCCTTCTGACACCCTGGACGTTGATAAGATCCTTCCATTTCGCAGCACGCACCTTAAGATCACACATAAAAAAGATGTGTGAAGGAGATTGGATTTGTTTTTTTGAATAAAATAGACTAGAATAAACTCGGATGAAAAAATAGGAATGGAGTGGAGGCTACTCATAAATTAAGAAATTTCATTAATTTGTAGCTACGATAAATCAATTCGTGGAATATTTAGAGTTCGATACCATCCACATCCAATCAAATTCTCTATTATCGCCATCCAGTTTGTTCATATCACATATAGAATGTTGGGATTCGACATTGCGCCAACCAATGACTATTCCGTTTTCCTTGACTAAGGACTACAAATGAAATTCAATAACCTAACAAGAAACAAAAAAAATGACAAGTTATTACGATTCCCGTGGCCAGAAGCAACTATACATAGGGCTAGTCGTTGATTCTCACCCTAATGCAATGTTTCACATATATGTTAGTAGTCTTAAGAAGCTAGCTCTCGGATATGTTTCCGGGAAAATGCGAGAGAGTGCTATCCGTATCATACGTGGGGACACGGTCCTAATCGAACTCAGTGGTTACGATCAAACAAGAGGACGAATCGTCCAAAGACTGGACAACTATAGTCTTAGTCTTGACAACGATAGTTCTGATCAACCGGAGCCAGATAAAGATCCATTTTTTGATAAAGGACGACAGGGCAGCTCTAGGCCAGATCCGGACCCTAATGATACTGAGAGGGACGGGGCCTCCTAATCTAATATCTCAACAAATCACTAACAAAAACAAGGAAAGGAACAGTTTTTCTGTTCTGTCTAAAGAAAACCCATTGTTAATTGTTAGTTAGATCATTGTTAATTGTTAGTTAGATATAGAATAGATCTAATATATTCTATATATATTATATTCTAATTCTATATATAATAGATTCTAATTCTATATATAATAGATTCTAATTCTATATATAATAGATTCTAATTCTATATATAATAGATTCTTATTCTATATATAATAGATTCTTATTCTATATCTAATACTATGCACTTATATCTATATATCTATATATCCGTTTTGAATTTGAATCAACTATTTAAGTGCTTTACGAAGTTCACAAAAAAAAACACACATCTCCAATGGCAGATTTTTACGCGAAACTTCGAAGATTAACTAGTAAGCTACTGATTGCCACCTTCGGGCTAGGGGTAATTCTACTTCGCTTTACAATACTACCTATACCTCGGTGTTGTAGTCGAAGCCCAAACTACGTGGAAACGAAATGAAGTAACAAATATCTTGGGCTAGATACAAGCCTGGATTCTTACCTCTCACTTCACCGTGAAAGCTCCTCATCCACAAGGTCTCCGTTGCTTCCTTACAACTCTTTATCAAAGTCCAGTGAGTCCGATGATCCCACACCAGGAATCGAACCATTCCCTTTCCGTTGTTCGGATTCTTCGTGTGATTGGGACTTACCTGACTACCGAAAGTTTGGAGCCAGATGTAACTAGTGATCTTAGTGCGGATTTTTGGGTTTCAAAAGGAAAAGGTTTTTCTCACGAAAGAAGGCAAGACCTCGATTTGAATTGTCAATCCGAAACTTTCACTTCTTCGGATTCTTTCTCCAATTTCTCCAACCTAATTCATTTTTTGGGAAAACGGAAAAACCGACTTCCGATTCGAATTGGGAACCTTATCAATAAGCTGGAACAAGAGTTGCATAATCATAGCCTGAAACAAGATCAAGATAGAGAAACAGCTCTCATTGTTATTAAACCAGAGAGCCTTTCGACGCTTGACTCATCTCGTCGTGACGCGGAGGTTAGCTGTATGCTTTTCGGATTTAGGCTGGGTTCCCTAACAGAAAAAAAAGGAAAAGAGATCATCCAAGTGTTTTCGCCTAAGAAACGATGCGATCTAACGACCAAATTAAAAAGAGAACTATTGAGATTCTCTAAAGGTCGACCGATTTACACAGAAACTCGTAATTTTAGGGTGGAATTTAGAATTGTAGAATTTTCAGATGAAACTTATGATATGTATTTTCTCAACCACGTGTTGCGTCAATTAAAAAAAACCCTAGTAAACCTGTACCTAAATGGAACGATTCGCTATAGGAGGGGCCCAGCGCTTGAGATTGAGAGTACCGTCCGTTCCTACCGAAGATGACGGAAGTTGTGAAATGGTCATAAGAGGACATAGAGTTGCATATGAACTAAACTTCAGAACCAGGGAGGTTGTTGGCCTCAGCCCCTCTGAAGCAGAAGCGAGATCCTATCTCAGAGTGATTTACTTTGACATTCATTTTTCTCCTACGCCTACGTACGCTTGAAAATTGACATTTTTCCAATCAAAATAGATGCAATTTAAGATCTAGAATTTGGCGAGATTGGATTTCATTTCATTCTATTCTTTCGGGAATGGAATCCAATCTCTGATCTCCCCAAGTAGCATTCGAACCTACGACCAATCGGTTAACAGCCGACCGCTCTACCACTGAGCTACTGAGGAAAAAAACGGGACTGGTTGTGGGCGAGGGGGGATTCGAACCCCCGGCACCGTGGTTCGGAGCCACGTGCTCTAATCCTCTGAGCTACAGGCCCCACCCCGTCTCCACTGCATTGTTTCTGTTTCCTATCAACAAATCACTATTTCCCTTCGCGGAGGTTTCACATTCCCTTCGCGGAGATCCATCCAAAATGAAAGAGACTTTTTTCTTTCAAGAAGTAGATTCATCAAAATAAAATATAGGGAATCATCACTATGAAAACGAGGGCTTCTGTTCGTAAAATTTGTAGAAGATGTCGACTGATTCGTAGGCGGGGACGCATTATGGTGACTTGTCCTAATCTGAGACATAAACAAAGACAAGGATAATCTTTCTGTCTGAAAGAGAACTCACTTTCGAAAGCCAAAAGAAGGACTAATGTCACTCAAAACAAAATCAAGGATCAAACACGAAATGGATATCTTCGTAGATTTCATTTATGACTCATATTTATGAGATGATAAGATATGACAAAACCTAAGAGACTAAAACAGACAAAACCTAAGAAACTAAGACAGACAAAACCGAATCCACAAAAACTTCGTGTATCTACGAATAAACGTATTGCTTTAAGTAAGAAGAGACATATTCGTTTACGTAAAAAGGGACGTACAATATCAAAAGGAGTGATTCATGTTCAAGCGAATTTCAATAATACCATTGTAACTGTTACAGATGCTCGAGGTCAGGTCATTTCTTGGTCCTCCGCTGGTGCTTTGGGATTCACAGGCCCAAGAAAGGGGACACCTTTTGCCGCTCAAACTGTAGCAAGAGATGCTATTTCAGTGGTGGGTGGGGGTATTCTGAAACGAGCAGATGTGAAGATCAAGGGTGGTGGTTCCGGAAGAGATGCAGCATTACTAACTATTAGTAAAAGTAAGATAGTATTAGATTTCGTACGCGATGTAACCCCTCTGCCACACAATGGATGTAGACCCCCTAAAAAAAGGCGTGTATAAAAAATCCAAATGAGAATCGAATGGAACAGAATCGAATGGAACAGATTTCAAGAGAAAGAAATGATTCACCAATCACTAATCAGATATTAATTAGTATGATTAAAGAGGAAGTAGCAGGATCCACTCGAACACCACAGTGGAAGTGCCTTGAATCAAGAGTAGACAATAAACGTCTTTATTATGGACGTTTCATTCTGTCCCCACTTAGGAAGGGTCAAGCCGATACCATAGGTATTGCCATGCGAAGGATTTTACTTGGAGAAATAGAAGGAACATGTATCACACATGCAAAATTGAAGAATGTACCACATGAATATTCGACAATACCAGGTGTTGAAGAACCGGTACATGAAATTTTAATGAATTTGAAAGAAATTGTATTGAGAAGTCATTTGTATGGAGTTCGAGACGCACTCCTTTATGCCAAAGGTCCAAAATGTGTAACTGCTCAAGATATCACCTCACTGCCGCCTTCTGTGGAAATAGTTGACACTACACAGCATATAGCTAAGCTCACAGAACCCGTGGATTTGCATATTGAATTACAAATCCAGAGAGATCGTGGATATCATATCAGATCCACAAATCCTTCTCAAGATGGGAGTTATCCTATAGATGCTGTATCCATGCCTGTTCGAAATGTGAATCATAGTATTTATGATTATGGGAATGAGAATGAGAAACAAGAGATCCTTTTTCTCGAAATATGGACAAATGGGAGTTTAACTCCAAAAGAAGCACTTTATGAGGCTTCTCGTAATTTGATTGATTTGTTTATTCCTTTTCTACATGCGGAGGAGGAAAACACGAATTTGGAGGAAAACAAAAACCAATTGACTTTACCCCTTTTTGCCTTTCATGAGAGATTCTCTTATCGAAAGAGAGATCAAAAAGAAATTGCATGGAAATCGATTTTTATTGACCAATTCCAATTGTCTTCCAGGGCCTATAATTGTCTCAAAAGGTCCAATATACATACATTATGGGACCTTTTGAGTCACAGTAAAGAAGATCTTATGAGAATGGAAGATTTTCGTGCAGAAGATGGCAAACAGATATTGAGTATTTTAAAGGAGCGTTTCGCAATTGATTTACCTAAGAATCCATTTTCCTTTTAACTCCATTGCAATTCTTTCATCCTTTTCTTTTTTTTTTTCCTATTTTCGAAACGAAATGGGCGAACGACGGGAATTGAACCCGCGCGTGGTGGATTCACAATCCACCGCCTTAATCCACTTGGCTACATCCGCCCGTCCCTTGGAATGTATCTAGGGAAAATTCACTTGAAAGGAAAAAGGAACTATTCCCTAGATGAACATGAACTATTCCCTAGTCCCTAGATAAACTATTCCCTAAATATGAATATGATGTCACAGTGAAATCAATTTGAAAAAGACCTAATTTGAAAAAGACCTAAAGTCAAAGATTGATCAATAGGTAATGTTGCCCCAATACCTAACCAAAGTGCTACTGCGGTACCAATCAAAAAAACTGTGGTAGCCACTGGACGACGAAACGGATTTTGGAATTTATTAACATTCTCTAAAAAAGGTACTGTCAATAATCCTAATGGTACTGAAACCATGAAAAGAACACCCAATAACTTATTGGGGACTGTGCGAAGTATTTGAAATACAGGAAAGAAGTACCACTCCGGTAAAATTTCCAAAGGGGTTGCAAACGGATCCGCCGGCTCACCGATCATTGACGGTTCTAGAACGGCTAAACCTACGTTACACGCTATAGTACCTAGAATTACTACTGGAAAAATATATAAAAGGTCATTGGGCCATGCGGGTTCCCCGTAATAATTATGTCCCATTCCTTTCGCTAATTTAGCTCTTAATACAGGATCATTCAAATCAGGTTTCTTTGTTATTGGGATAGGTGAATTCTTATGGACTCATCCCCCGAAAGAACCGGACATGATCATTTTTCATCATCCGGCTCGAGCAAAACAAAAATAAAAAGAAGGAAAAAAATGGATCCATATCAAAAACCACTTCGTGATCCATATTTACATGAGTAGAATGACTCTATGTAAGAAAATAAGAAAAAATTTTCCGCATTCATTCCATTTTCCGGAGTTCGAACTATTCATTGAAAATTCCGTTCTGATAAGTGAGGAAATGCTCAACACCCAAGTGGGCTTGCAAATGGGATTAGAATCCAATGCTTTTTGGGTTATCTCGTGCTTTGTAGTATCTATCCACACAATATCTCGAATTTTTTGACATACATACAAAGAATTTCCTTGTTACTGATATAGTCTAGCCTCTATCTATTCTTCCTTAGATCCTTTATTTTACTCCGATAGTATCATATTACTCCGATAGTATCCGGATCAATGCAAAGGAAATGAATGCATTTCCATACTATAAGTCAATGGAATAGACAGACATAACTGAATGATGCTAAATCTTTTATTCTACAGGATCTTACGGAGCCTATTCATGCATTACATGGATTCAGGTAGAATCATGGAACAAACTATTCTTAAGCAAACCAGCCTATCCTCTGCTACATATATGTGGAAAGACTTACATGTTGATTAGATGCATAAACACATTTTGTTGTGATTTCCAATGTGGCGGACCTCATCCTATATCCGCAAGGCTTCATCAATAGTTCAAGTCGCACACTCCCATAATCCGTTTTCTCTTCGGAAAATCGACTTCAACTATATTGGATCGAAGTATCCAATGCAAAATACTTTGGGGTTGAAGAAAAAAATCCAAATCACATGTCTGATTCTTTTCAAGTCAAGAACCCATATTTGTAGCAATGAAAAACTCTTGTTCCTCTCCGAAATGAAATGATCAATATATGACCAATGATCCAATCCGTACCTGTCTTGTGGGTTTAACAAACCCTATAAAGGCCCGGAAATGCCCTGCTTACGTATCATTAGAAAATGCATTAACATAAATATAGAAGTAAGAAGAGGCAATACAAAAGTGTGTAAACTATAAAAACGAGTCAAAGTGGATTGACCCACACTAGCACTGCCACGCAATAATTCTACCAAGGGCGATCCTATTAAAGGAATAGCTTCAGGTACACCTGTTACAATTTTGACTGCCCAATAACCAATTTGGTCCCAAGGTAAGGAATAACCAGTTACACCAAAAGATGCAGTCAATACAGCCAGAACTACACCCGTAACCCAAGTTAATTCACGGGGTTTTTTAAACCCACCTGTGAGATATACACGAAATACGTGCAAAATCATCATTAGAACCATCATACTTGCTGACCATCGATGAACCGATCGAATTAGCCAACCAAAGTTGACCTCAGTCATTATGTATTGAACAGAAGAAAAAGCCTCTGTAACGGTTGGACGATAGTAAAAAGTCATAGCAAAACCCGTAGCTACTTGTACTAAAAAACAAGTGAGTGTGATTCCTCCCAGGCAATAAAATATGTTGACATGAGGAGGAACATATTTACTAGTTATATCATCTGCGATCGCCTGAATCTCTAGACGTTCTTCAAACCAATCATATACTTTATTGAGATAGGTCGAATGAAGAGACCCCCCTGAGAACCGTATAGGAAAATTTCATCTCGTACGGCTCAAGCAGAAACACACAAATACTGGTTTACACGGATATGTAGTAGAAAATGGGAACCTTATTAGACACTTGATTCCACCATCTGTCCCAAAATAAAAATCCGAAATTGTTTCTTTGTGATGATAATACCAATCTCCAGTCGGCTCATCCTTTTCTCTTTTTATTATTATAGTATAGGCCTCTTGAGTCTTCTTTTCCCCTATCTACCTATCTATATATTGCTTCTTATTTTTGTTGTTTTTTGCATAAGTCAAATTGACTATTTATGGATTGTTTTACTATGGATAGGAAATTTTCTTGTTAAGATCCTAGGAATCCGTGAAAACTTCAGATTCATACTATAACCACGATGATTTCCCAAAGTCACAAACTAAGTTCAAAGATTTTTTGAGTAATAACTCTTTGACCATCACTTATTCCAGGACTAGGCTAAATGGAATAACTCAACAAAATTTAGAGAAAAAGTTGACCTTCAGTCAAGGGGCACACAATTTAGAAGAAAGAAAAGGTGTTTTAGGCATAGGCAATTCCCCCTTTCTTTTGTTTTTGTTCATTTCTTGGAATCCAATTACGAGGTCTGAATAAGAATAAGGAAAAGGAATAAGTATGAATCATAGTTTCTTTTCTTGATTTCTTTTAGATACCCCTTCCGTGCTTCAGATATTCACACAAATATCAATATTTGACGAGGTAGAATCATCTTTATCAAGATGACAGACCTATTTTCTGTACTATCAATAGGATCCATTATCACAAGTCACACACTCATATTCCGGAAATACCGAAACAAAGAAATTCCACGGTCGAACTACCAGAATGTCCTATAAATAATGTCCTATAAATCCGAATTCTATTCTAATTTTTAATTCCTAATTCTTCGAAATCAAACCTAATTCATCGAAATTCCATCCAATAAAACGGAAGAATTATAAATTTCCAAAAGAATGGATAGGAATATTGCAAATAGAGCCATTGCGACTCCCATAAAAGGGGTAGTCCCCCATCCCGGAGCTACTTTACCATATTCTGAATTCAACGGTTTCAAGAAATCCCCTACAACAGTTCGTCTTGGTCCAGACCTAGAACTGCCCTCAACGGTTTGTGTAGCCATAAATATGATTTCATTCATTGGGTGAGATCTGTTAACTTTGTTGTATACTATTTTATCATAATTGAAATAAAGGATCTTATTGTAGTGGTAGATCTATCGTGATCTTGAAATTCTTTCAGAATGGAAACAGCAACCCTAGTCGCCATCTTCATATCCGCTTTACTTGTCAGTTTTACTGGGTACGCCTTATATATCGCTTTTGGGCAACCCTCTCAACAACTAAGAGATCCATTTGAGGAACACGGAGACTAACGAAGACTAGTTGATGGAAGTAATGAGCCTCCCAGGAGGCTCATTACTTCCATGGAAAGAATGAAAAATCATTTTATTTTTTTAGTCGGAACCTTAGGTGGTTCTCGAAAAAATATAGCGAAAAAAATGATCCCTAAAGTAGAGACTAACAAAAATGTATAAACCAATGCTTCCATAAATTCGATCGTGGTTTACAATGAATTATAGCTTCCACACCTATTCGTTTGGGTTTGGGATGCGATCATTTACCAGATAAAGATAAAGAAATGGTAAAGAATCTAGGTGATTCAAAATGGACCTGAGGCCTCATTGTATCCAATAAGGGCCAAAACCATATTGTATCAGATTGCCTGTCTCTTTGTAGTTGGATCCCCAACTTTTTGGAATGTTCCAAATTCCACTTGAGCATCCAAATCTGGATCAATACCAGCAAAAACATCTCGAAACAAGGTTCTAGCACCATGCCAAATGTGTCCAAAAAAGAAAAGCAAAGCAAACGTAGCATGCCCGAAAGTGAACCAGCCCCTTGGACTACTACGGAAAACGCCATCCGATTTCAAAGTAGCGCGATCTAATTCAAAAATTTCACCTAATTGAGCGCGTCTAGCATATTTTTTCACAGTAGCAGGATCGCTATAACTGACTCCATTGAGCTCGCCACCATAGAACTCAACAGTGACACCTACTTGTTCCACACTATATTTGGATTCCGCTCTTCGAAAGGGAACATCGGCTCTCACAATTCCATCTTCATCTACCAAAACTACCGGAAATGTTTCAAAAAAAGTAGGCATACGACGTACAAAAAGCTCGTTGCCTTCTTTATCTCTAAAGATGGGATGTCCTAACCAACCAACAGCTATTCCATCTCCGTTGTCCATGGAACCCGCTCTGAATAATCCCCCCTTTGCCGGGTTATTACCGATGTAATCATAAAAAGCTAATTTTTCGGGAATTTGAGACCAAGCTTCTGATAAACTCCGATTTTCGGCTAATCCAGCACTAACCCTTCGGTAGATTTCTTGCTGAAAATATCCCTGATCCCACTGATAACGAGTCGGACCAAATAATTCGATCGGGGTAGTCGCCGAACCATACCACATAGTTCCAGCAACAACGAAAGCTGCAAAAAAGACAGCAGCGATACTACTGGAAAGTACAGTTTCAATATTTCCCATACGTAATCCTTTATATAAACGTTGAGGCGGACGGACACTAAGATGAAAAAGACCCGCTAATATGCCCAATGTACCCGCTGCAATATGATGAGAAGCTATTCCACCAGTAGTCAAGGGATCAAAACCTTCCGCGCCCCACGCGGGGTTTACGGGTTGTACTTTTCCAGTTAGCCCATAAGGATCTGATACCCATATCCCGGGACCATACAAGCCCGTGACATGAAATGCGCCAAAACCGAAGCAAGCGACCCCTGAAAGAAATAAATGAATTCCAAAGATTTTTGGCAAATCCAAAGAGGGTTTTCCTGTACGCTCATCGCAGAAAATTTCTAGGTCCCAATACACCCAATGCCAAATAGCTGCCAAAAAGCACAAACCAGAAAACACAATATGTGCTCCTGCCACACCTTCATAACTCCAAATACCCAGATTCGTTACAGTTCCCCCTGTAATACTCCAACCACCCCACGAATTGGTTATTCCTAAACGGGTCATGAAGGGGATAACGAACATCCCCTGTCTCCACATCGGATCAAGAACAGGGTCAGAAGGGTCAAAAACCGCTAATTCGTATAGGGCCATGGAACCGGCCCAACCAGAAACTAAAGCTGTATGCATTATATGGACAGAAAGTAACCGACCGGGATCATTCAAAACAACCGTATGAACACGATACCAAGGCAATCCCATAAAAATACCTCTTTCTTAACTCAAAGAGAAATAGACACTATGTAACTTTGTCGCACTTTAGATTTAGAAAGGTGCATTTAATTTAAAAAATAAAAAAGGTACACAGAAATACCATGACATCTATCTACTAAACCTGGAATATTCGAATAATAACACCTATAATAACATAAAATATTTCAAATTACAAAACAAGCCATACCATAATAGGAGGTAATTATGAATCGAGCTATTATTTATCTGTCACTACGCTTTTGTTACTGTATAAAGATCCCTATAAAGATTCCTTATGTTGATGTATCTATCAATATTTCTAATTTGGCACATATAGCCTTAAAGTTTGTATTAAGGTAACTATAAAATTGGTATTAAGGTTTCCCTAATGTGCTATCCCTTAATGTGCTATATATAGCTATAAATATGTGTGTATTATAGCTATATAATATTATATATATATATATTATATAGCTATATATAACTATAAATATGTATAACATAGTATATAGCTATATATATATATAGCATAGCGCGTCAATTGTAGTGATACTTACTGTGTGTAAACCTAATCTACTTTTACGCAGATTATCCATGAGCAAGAGTTTTTATTTCTTCCCTTGCAATTGGAAATCATGGGACAATTCTCTTCGTAGGAAGGAAGATTCGTAGGAAGAAATAAAATCAAATCTATTTTATACCCATCCGACAGGAATACGCAATGAGATGGGTCTCATTTGTAGGAAAAGAATTAAGACAAATTGAATTTAAGAATGAAGAAGGATTCAAAGAGTTAAGTTAAGTTCAAGCTGAACTACTGGAAGAAATAAAAAGAAAAAAAGACTATTAATGCCCGTAGGAGTACCTAAGGTGGCAGCTAGAATTCCAGGAAATGAGGATGCCTCGTGGGTCGATTTATATAATCACCTTTATCGAAAGAGAATTGTTTTCCTAGGGGACGAAATTACCAAAGAACTAGGAAATACCGTTGTTGGTATTATAACATATCTTTCTATCGAGGATGAAATTCCAGACATTTTTTTGTTTATAAACTCCCCTGGAGGAGGGATATTGCCTGGAATAGGTATTTATGATAGTGTATCAAATAGCCCACCGGATGTAAATACAATTTGCATGGGAATAGCGGCTTCAATGGCATGTCTCATTCTTACCGGAGGTGCAATTACCAAACGTATAGCATTCCCCAACGGTAGGGTTCTACTGCACCAACCCATTATTGCTACTCCCAAGCTCAAGGTTGCGATGCCAAAATATCTTTACATGAATGAAATGTTGGAAATACGCAATAGGATCATCTTTACTTACGTACAAAGAACGAAACAACCTAAAGCCATTATATGCCTAGACATACAAAGGGATGTTTTTATGTCAGCAGAAGACGCGCTGGCGTATGGCATTATTGATTCAATATCCTTGGATGAGTCCGAAGGACTCCTTCCCTTCCTACCCGTCAGTTGAAATAATCCTCAAGACGGGATAAAAGAAATAATTATGGTTTAGATGTATCTCAACCAATCCATTTGAATTCCATAATATATACGATTCCACATGCCAACAGTGAACCAACTTATTAGAAAGGCAAGACAGCCAATCCGAAATACTAGTAAATCTCCTGCTCTTCGAGGGTGCCCTCAGCGTCGAGGAGTATGTACTAGGGTGTATGTGCGACTCGTTTCAATTATAAATGAGATCTTCCAATCTCAATAAATAGGCTACATAAATAAGCTAGATTCCAAAATGGAATAGATAGTGAAAACACTCTTTCTTTTACTTACTAGTTCATGACACTAATTCATGAAAGCAAAAAGAAAGATGAATTATAGGCCTATTGAAATTTATGGTTTCTATTGGTGCAAATCCAATCGCCTTGATTTGGGATGAGACGCAATTCCCCATTGGTAGCAAAGGTTATCCACTAAGCGGGGAAAATGCATGATGAAGCAACAAAATAATGCCCCTATTCTTGAAATGAAATAACGGACTAAAAGGGTCAGCTACCTAGCCAACTTTCCTAATGAAATGCCGTCACTGTATGGATAGCTCTTATTGTGATTGTGAAAAGACCTATTATTATCTAATTCATAGGTAGAGCCAAAGAATGTGAACTGTACAAGTTACTAATAACATGGATTCCATGAGAAAGGAAGAGAGCTCCGGTGTATAGAGAGAACCTCACCGTTTCAGAACTGACCATAGAAACGATGGAACCCACTATGAATTGGATATTCTTTTTATACGGAGTTTGGTATCGATAGAACTTTTCAGGTGAAATGATAAACTACCTGAAATCCAAAATTGTGGTTGGGAAGGTCATAGCAGCAAAAGCCATTGGAATTGAGATTTTAGATATTGGAAGAATCCGTTTTGTTACAACTCTACCCCATACCAACATAGGGAGAAAGAACAAGTAAAAATGACTGAATCAAAGGATGGAAACCCATTCCTTAATTCATCAAAGTTTCATTCATTGTATTCCATGGCTAGAACGAAACGAGGATATGTAGCTCGAAGACGTCGAAACAAAACGCGTTCATTTGCATCAGGCTTTCGAGAGGCTCATTCGAGACTGACTCGAATTATTACTCAGCAACAAAGGAAAGCTTTGGTTTACGCTCATAGAGATAGAAGAAGAAAAAAGAGAGATTTTCGTTGTTTGTGGATTACTCGGATAAATGCGGCAACTCGCGAAAATGAACTACGCTCTTATAGTATATTCATACATGATCTGTACGAAAGGTACTTACTCATGAATCGTAAAATACTTGCTCAAATAGCTGTATCCAATAAAAATTTTTTTTCCATTTTTTCGAATTCTAAAAAGATTCTCAATCCACAAATCAAAATATAAAATAAGAAATAGAATATACAGTACGAAAATAATGGAAAAAAGAAATTCCCCTCCCCCCGGAGAAAGAGAATGAACTCCGGGAAGATAGAGATAAAATCCCAACCCATTCAGGATTCAGAGAACTCAATAGTAGGGATGAAGGAGCATGTTTCAATTCTTTTTTTCCCCCATTTTGTTCTTTACTTCAAACACAAGAATCCAATCCAATCCGGATTAGACATCTTTTTTTTTTTCGAACAAAGCATCCATCTGATGTTTAGTTTGAAGTTTTGAGTCCATTGAGGAATAGAATATGCTTTGAAAGACCGGTATTTATAGGAATTCCATTTCTTCTTTCCTCTATTCAATTCGTCGTTCTTTCCTTTCTGAATGTGGTGATTTGTTCAATCCGTTTTTCTTTCTTCCCTGATGCCGTGGTTTGTTCAACCCGCTTTTCTTTCTTCCCTGATGCCGTGGTTTGTTCATCTTTCTTCCCTGATGCCGTGGTTTGTTCAACCCGTTTTTCTTTCTTCCCTTCTTATATTTTTTGTTCTCTTTCTTAAGTTGTTCCTCTTTCCTCAATTTCTCTTTCCCTTTCTTAATTTGTTGCTTGTTATTAGGAAGAAACGGTAACAAAGATAAAATACGAGCTTGTTTTATAGCAAGAGTAATTAATCGTTGTTGTTTGAGGGTCAATCTATTTACTTGTCTAGATAGGATTTTTCCTTGGTCACTAATAAAACGAAAAAGGAGACTTATGTTTTTATAAGTCATTTTAGTAATAGGGTACGAAGGCCTACGAAAAGATTGCTTTCGCTTGTATTTCTTCCAAATTTGCTTGTCCTTGGATTTACGAATTTGCTTGTCCTTGGATTTACGAATTCGCTTGTATTTTTTAGGAGGAATACAAAAAAGTTTCCGGGATTGATTCATGGTTGATTCCTGATCTATAAAACCCTATTTCTTCATTATTGGACTGAAATAGGACTTGATTTTTATTTGATTTGTGTATATACAACACATATATATATTATTTGATTCTTACTAGATTCTTCCTAATTCCTATTCTTTGGAGGGTTACCCACATGGTTCTGTTCCGTCTATTTCTTGTTCTTGATTTCCCCGTGAATCGTATGCTTGTAACAATAAGGACAAAATTTTTTCAATTCTAATCGACTGGGTGTATTATGTCGATTCTTTTGCGTACTATATCTAGAAATTCCCCTTTTTTTTTTATTGACATCGTTTCGGGTACAATTGGTACATTCCAAAGTCACTCTGACTCTAATATTTTTCTTCTTCGCCATGAGTCCCCCCCCCCCTTTTTTTTGATTTTGGCTCAACTCTACTCTTCAATTCTAGAAGAAAGAAACATCCAATGAAAAAATTAATAGAAATCACCACTAGCTAATTATTACATTATAACGAAGATTTTCGTCATTCATAATGTAATAACCCCATAATCCTATTTTTTCGAACTATCTCGAACTATCAATTATTCTTATTTCAATCCCAACATTTCGTTTCCATATCTTCATTTCGCGGGGAGACTGTCCTAGACCTGCATTTCCATTCTATTCTCTCCAATTCGATCTTAGACCTACTCAATGCGATGATAAAGATCTTTTTTTGAATTTTCTTTTTTTCTTTCCCATACCCCAAAGATGAGTTAGGGGGGAAATTTGTCGCAATTTTTGGTATCGCTAATATTCTTTCTTTTTTACCATGTCAATAAATAATTAGAATGACAGGGCATCTGGGAAAAAACGATTCATTTCTATCAATAGACCTGCTAAAGACCAAAACCATATAGCAGTTAGTACGGGTGCTACAGAAAGATACGTTTTGATATCTCGCATTGGAAATCCTCCTTCTTGATTTCTGTATTGTAATAAATATACGATCGTATGCTATAGTGAAAAATCGCTTCTATTTTTTTTTTTCGCAAATAGACCAGTAGATGAGATTTTCTTGTCCTTAAACCAAAAAAAAGATAACAGACTCTTTCTTTTCTCCTGAGCATTGCCGATAAAGATTTCTTTTTTTTTTTCTTAGGTTGGAAGTGGATATATTATATGAGACCAAAAAGAAGAAAGGAAATGTAAAAAAAAAAAAAAAATTCCTTTTTCTTTCTTTATGGATTTTATGGATCTTTATGGATAAAGAAGAAAAGAATGATGTGGAAAACAAAACGAGCCTTTTGTAAAATGGAACTGTATAACAATGGAAAAAAGGGATGTAGCGCAGTTTGGTAGCGCGTTTGTTTTGGGTACAAAATGTCACGGGTTCAAATCCTGTCATCCCTACCTATTACTTCTCCTATGGGTAGTAACGAGTGGGTAGTAAGGGAGGATTCCTGAATCGAAATTGAGATCGATGAAAATTAGATATTCTTTTTCATCGGATCATACTAGATACATGCATATTGTTCAGGATACAAAAAGAATCTTTTTCTTTACAGTTGTGTCTTCTGTCATAAAAATCAAAAAAAAAGAAAGCGCTCTTAGTTCAGTTCGGTAGAACGCGGGTCTCCAAAA